ACAAAGTGGACTTCTTTTCTGCCGTTTCAAAAAACTCCATTCTATTTTTTCTGATGATACTTTTGCAAAATAAACTTCATTGATTGATTCAGAACACCTGTTCCTTGATCTTGATAGTATCAATGAGTATTTTCCAAGTTAGAAGAAAGGGGGAATCACTCAATTTCCTGGATTATATATATTTCTGTAGATTTGATATCGTACAAATACTTTCGATACTCTATTTACCTATTTATTTTAATATCTCAGAAAAATGGAAATTTTTTATAAGTTCGTTCTATTTAATCAATAAAATGAGATTTCCCCCTTTTTTTGTTTGTCCACTACTTTATTGTACGTAAGAAAATTCTACGTAATAAATCGAAAAAAAAAAAAGTTCTGATACATCTGGAAAAGCGAAACCAAGACTAGGAGTTTTAGACGAACAGGATCAAAAATCATTACTCTTTCGACACAAGAAAAGGAATTTTCTACACCCCTTTCTTGTGTCGAAGACTAGAAGGACGAATAATGCCTCCTAGTCTTATTTGTTCCCCGCAACTCTAGTTTGTTCTATTACCCGCTTACTTATGCCTTACTTATGCTAATATCTATCCCAATTTTATTCTATTTGAAATAGAATAAAATTGATACATTTTATGACATTGAAATCTGGCAATAGTAATATAGTCGTACTAATTCAATTTGGCTAAAAAAACAAAGAAAGAGATGGTAAAGTCATAAAGTCAAATAAAATAGTCCTCTTCAAACAAAAATCTACCTATTATGACTAGTAATACGGTACAAGGGATTCCCGAAAGCTCATAGAAAAAAAGCAAGTAAATAAAAGGTTTTTCAGAATTTCATTTTTTTGTTTTTTTATCATACATAATTGACAACAATAATTTGGTTCTTTTTACGAACCTGATGTCGATAAATCCACGAGTCTAGAAATTCATTTCGGCCAATTGAACTTTCTCGAACTGTTTCTTTTTAAGAACCAAAAAGATTTGTGCCAAAATAACAGATGCCAAGAAGAACAAAAGACCTTGGACACGTAATGGATCTTGAAGTACTATTTCTGCATCTCCCTGACCAAATCCACCCACATTAGGATTACTTGTTAATGGTTGATCAAATTTGATGGATTCACCCTCTGAAACAAGGAGTTCTGGTCCTGGAGGGATAATATCAACCACTTGACGTCCATCCGATGGATCTGTTATGGTTATTTCATATCCCCCTTTTTCTTTTCGTATGATTTTACTTACTATACCCGCTCCTGTAGCATTATAAACTGTATTGTTACTCTTGCTTCCGTCAGGATAAATCTGACCCCTTCCCCTATTGCCACCTACGTATATAGGATATTTTAAGAAGTGAACATCTTTCTTAGTAGCGGGGTCGGGGGAAAGAATAGGAAAGGCAATTTCACTATATTTCTGACCAGGGACAGGCCCTATCACAAGAATATTTTTTTGATTAGGGCGATAGCTCTGAAAAGACAAATTGCCTATCTTTTCTTTCATCTCGGGAGAAATACGATCGGAAGGAGCTAATTCAAACCCCTCTGGTAAAATAAGAACAGCCCCTACATTCAAACCCCCTTTCTTACCATTAGCAAGAACTTGTTTCACTTGCTTATCATAAGGAATTCGAACAACTGCTTCAAATACAGTATCCGGAAGTACCGCTTGTGGAACCTCAATATCCACGGGCTTATTAGCTAAATGGCAATTGGCACATACAATACGCCCAGTCGCTTCTCGTGGATTTTCATAACCCTGCTGCGCAAAAATGGGATATGCACTTGAAATGGATGTCCGAGTTATGATATATATCATAAGCGATACGGAAATAGATCGAGTAATCTGTTCCTTTATCCAAGAAAAATTATTTCTAGTTTGCATGGTCTAATCATTGATCCGAAAATTTATACAATAAATTGGGTAGGTCGCTAGTATAGTCCCCTATCCACGATTCTGCTATTTATTGGAATCATTTTACTGGAATACTATAGTATGAAAAGTATGAAAATCCCCCGGATAGAAAGTTTTTAATGCTTATGTAGAACTACAAAGAAAGAAACATTCTAATTGGATTAAATTAATATTGGTGGATCATTTATCAATCATTCATTGAATGATAAATAACTACAAGTGACGGAGATACACGATTTAAATAACGGAAAATCCAATATTTAAAAATAGTATCGAGGATAACTGGAAAGGTGGAAACAAGACCAGATATAATTTGATCATTATGAACAAATCCAAAATCTTTGTAGACAGAACCAATCATTAGTTCCCAACCGTGGGGTGAATGAAATCCGATACATAAATCGGTTAATAAAAGAATTGAAAAAGCTTTTACTGTATCACTTAAGTTATATAGGAATTCCTGAGCCCAAGAGTTAAGAATAACAAGTTCTTCATTACCTAAAATTGAATAACCGCTTAGAATACCAAAACAGATTATATTTGTCGAGAAGTGCAAAATCGTATGGATACGATCCTCGTTGTGTATCTTGATTAATTGGATCGTTTCTTTGTGAATTGCTATAGAAAGCTTTTGTAGATCTGTCTCCGAGTATTCCTTGATCATTTCGTCCAAGAAGAGGATTTCCTCTAATTCTATGAACTTTTCTAGAATACTTTTTTCTTGAATATCATTCAAAAAAATTGTGGATTGACCAGTATTTGACCAATTTGTAACCCAAGATTCCATGCTTTTAGTAAATGAGAGAGAAATCCACCAGGGCAAAAATATTATAGATGCAAGATACAAAAGAGGAGTGAATGCTTTCTTTTTTGCCATTTTTCACCTGTGAATTTTGAATTAACCCACTGACTCTATGTGATCGAATATTTCTTTCAAACATGAGTTCTAGACAAGGTATCAAACCTATGAATCTATTTTAGTTGTAATTTTGTTTGAATCTAGAAACAATACAGAAATAGACTACGACTCCACTTCGAATTTGAATCAAGAAATAATCCAAAATATTGTTTCCAGATATCTCAATTCATCAAATTCCAACCAAGTGTCTCTTTTCGATGAATGACCGAAAGAAGTACTTTAAGAAATGAATATTATTGAGATTTTGAGACGAAAGAACTCCTATTTCGAAAAAATGCCAATGATTCCCCATAGCCAAGAATAGAATAATTGAGAGAAAGATATTGTGATGATCAAACAAATAAGCGGCAAAACAAGACAGAAATGGGCCAGTTATCATTATTAAGAAACCCCATTATTGGTTAGTAAGGAACACAAACGAAAAGATAAAAAAAGGTCGATTGACAAAAAGGAACTAATTTACAAGATATGATTTATCCGCATCTAAAGTATCACTTCCAACAAATATGAAACTTAACAAAAAAAGAGTTTTGTTTTATGGTTGTTCCATATACGTCGGCTTTGGCTCGGCTGAACGTTCTGACGAAACTTCAGTTAAGTTATGTTATAGAAAAAACAGGATTCTTGTATTTTTTCCCTCCTGCTGAGAAAGCATTCGTTCTTCAGCCCAGTTCCTTTTAAAAGACTTCAATTGGTACGCGCAAGAAATAGGCCAATTCCGCGGCTTTTTGTTCAATTTCTCGTGGAGTCAAATTCTCATCAGTGCGAGTCAACGGAATAGCCCCCCGGCCTCTGATGTCCATATAAAGGACACGACGAGCATAAATACCCTCTTTAACTTCTATTCTAACGGATTGAATATCTTTTATGCGGAATCGGAGGAATATGCGACGGTTTTTTCCAGGAAATCCCCAACGAAAAATACATACTATTCCTTTCTTTCTATCGAATCGATCATAACCACTACCTACATTCCAGGAAATTGTGCACCACAAATAGGAACTAATAAAAAGACCCGCGATCCCGTAGAAAGACATCACGATCCCTTGTGGAAAAAAAATGATTTCCTGAGACGGAACAAAAGGTAGCAAATTTCTACCAAGATAACTGGAAATTCCAACCAATAAGAATCCTAATGAACCTAAAAAAACGATAAGGGCCCAGCAAAAATTACTTAGTTTTCGAGACCCCGTTATAAGTTCTATCCATATATGTTCTGATCGCCAACTCATACTTGATCCGATTGCATTTTATTGGAATTGAGAAAATACCCCAAATGGTTTTTACTTTTTTTCTTTCCGAAGGAATTCTCATCAACTAGCACTAGTTTGATGTGAACTAGCACTAGTTTGATGTGAACCTTTAGGAGTAATTCATCAAATTGGTTAGATCTAAAATAATAACATACTCTTCATATAATCCCAATATACATATTGATATACATATAGATCGACCAACTTTCCATTTTAGGCATCTGACGATCCTGATCTATTTGAAACTAGCTAGAATTCATTTACCCATAGATCCTTTTCTGCAGGCATAAGAGCTTTTTCCTTTCTGTTCGGCGGAAATCACATGTTATACCACATTTCCCGAACTAAATATCTGTGTTATGCTACAAGTGTAAGTTTCAAAAAAAAAAACGGATAAGATTGGATTGGGTCTCCTTAGATCTAAACAATCTTGTTTTTTTGAACATGAAGAAATAAAGAAGCCATTGCAATTGCCGGAAATACTAGGCCTACTAAAGGCACTAAAATAGAGGGAAAGTTGAAAGTTGTCATAAAATGGATACCTCGATTTACTATTTGTACCTGTTATTAGTTTTTTAAAATATCATTTTTTATATTTATACTAATTATAATTAAGAATTGTAATTATTATGAATTCGTAGTTATTATTAATTAATTCAATTTGAAAATTCTTAGTAGAGATATAAGTATCTATATATCTAAGTGAGTATATAGAATAAGTCCGAGGAATGTAGAACTAAATAAATGGACTTATTCATCTAAGCTAACTACTTGTTTGCTACAAATAACAAAATGTAACTTAGTGCGCTCTACTTGATTGAATTGGACTTCAAAGGAAAGAAGGCGTGGAGCTTAAATAACTCACTTAGAACACTTTTTAAAAGATTACGTGGTACGATTAGGTCGAAT